TCCATCTTAGTGTTCGTCCACCCCAACGTCTATACAAAGGATTACGTATGGGAAATATTGAAACCGTCCTTTCCAGTAGTATTGCTGCTGTCTTTTTTGCAGCTTTTGTAGTTGCTGGAACTATGTGGTATGGTTCAGCAACTACTCCGATTGAATTGTTTGGCCCCACGCGCTATCAATGGGATCAAGGATACTTTCAACAAGAAATATATCGAAGAATTGGTACTGGGTTAGCCGAAAATCAAAGTTTATCCGAAGCTTGGTCTAAAATTCCTGAAAAACTAGCTTTTTATGATTACATTGGCAATAATCCGGCAAAAGGGGGTTTATTCAGAGCGGGCTCAATGGACAACGGCGATGGAATAGCTGTTGGGTGGTTAGGACACCCTATCTTTAGAGATAAAGAGGGACGTGAACTTTTTGTACGTCGTATGCCTACGTTTTTTGAAACATTTCCGGTTGTTTTGGTTGACGGAGACGGAATTGTTAGGGCCGACGTTCCTTTTAGAAGGGCGGAATCAAAATATAGTGTCGAACAGGTAGGTGTAACTGTTGAGTTCTATGGCGGCGAACTCAACGGAGTCAGTTATAGTGATCCTGCTACTGTGAAAAAATATGCTAGACGTGCTCAATTGGGTGAAATTTTTGAATTAGACCGTGCAACTTTGAAATCTGACGGTGTTTTTCGTAGCAGTCCAAGGGGTTGGTTTACTTTTGGACATGCTTCATTTGCTTTGCTCTTCTTTTTCGGACACATTTGGCATGGTGCTAGAACCTTGTTTAGAGATGTTTTTGCTGGTATTGATCCGGATTTAGATGCTCAAGTGGAATTTGGAGCATTCCAAAAACTTGGAGATCCAACTACAAGAAGACAGGTAGTCTGATACAAGATTGCTTTGGTACTATGATCGTTTTTATTTTATTTGACTTACTATAGGGTTGGGGTCCCGGATAAATCTTGATTTATCTCGCTTCCTTTTCTTTTGTTATTTCTTTATCCGGGAAACGATACCAAATAAACAGGTATGGAAGCTATAATTGTAAACCACGAGCGAATCTATGGAAGCATTGGTTTATACATTCCTTTTAGTTTCAACTCTAGGAATAATTTTTTTCGCTATCTTTTTTCGTGAACCACCTAAAGTTCCAACTAAAAAGGTGAAATGATTTTTCATTATCTCAATTAAAAGTAATGATCCTCCCAACAATGGGAGGATCATTACTTCAACTAGTCCCCGTGTTCTTCGAATGGATCTCTTAGTTGTTGAGAAGGTTGCCCAAAAGCAGTATATAAGGCGTACCCAGTAAAACTTACAAGTAAACCGGATAAAAAGATGGCAACTAGGATTGCTGTTTCCATTATTCTATACTTTTAAGTTATATAGTTTTAAGACCACAGTGGATCTATGATAAGATCATTTATTTACAACCGAATGGTATACAAAGTCAACAGATCTTAATGAATATAAAATATTATGGCTACACAAACCGTTGAGGGTAGTTCTAGATCTGTCCGCCCAAAACGAACTAATGCAGGGAGTTTATTGAAACCATTGAATTCAGAATATGGTAAAGTAGCTCCTGGTTGGGGGACTGCTCCTTTGATGGGTCTTGCAATGGCTCTATTTGCAATATTTCTATCTATTATTTTAGAGATTTATAACTCTTCCATTTTACTGGATGGAATTTCAATGAATTAGATTCACAAGAACCATTAACTAGCTTTTTAAATACAAATTCAATACAAAGTGAATCATTTAGATGTCTGATTTTTATCCCATTCGATTTTGGTAGTTCGACCGTGGAACTTCTTTTTTTTTCTGTATTTCCGGAATATGAGTGTGTGACTTGGTGTAATAGATCCTATGGATAGTACAGAGAATGGGTCTGTCATCTTGATAGAGATGGTTTTACTTCGTCGGATATTTATTATTTTAGTATCTGTAGCACGTAATATATGAAATAGATTAACAAAGTATTAGAACTATGATTCATACTTAATAGTCAGACCTTGTGACCGGACTCCAAAAAGTTTTTCAAAGAGTTAGAAGTTATAAATAGAAAGATTTTATTCTTTCAAACTTCTGTTTATTTTTATTTTGATCAAAGGACAAAGATTTCTTTGGATTTTTAGTCATTATAGCTATTCAGTGAATAAGTGATGATCCAACGGTTCTATGATTATTATATGATAATTTTTTAACTTTCTATGATTGATCCAACGGTTCTTACTCAGGGAATTTTGTGACTTCGTTTGAGAAGGTTTTATTGAATCATCGAGGTTATAGTATGAATCTGAGGTTTTAAGTGATTCATAGGGTCTTAACAAGAGAATTCCTATAAATAAAAAAAAAATAGCAGTAAAGCCGCATTACATAACAACAAAGAAAATAGGTAAATAGAAAATTCAAGAGGCCTATAACGATCAATATAGAGACGAATGAACTGACTTGAATTTTTGGCATTATAACCACAAGAAATAGTTTTCGGGTTTTTCTTA